CACATCCGCTATTCCCATTACTTCTCTCCCGAGCCAAGACAAGCCAAAAGATAGGCTTTAGCCTCACGGATCTTGCATCCCATACTGACTGACCGATCTGACCCCTTTCATCCACGCTTTTCTCATCTCAAGATGGTCGTCGAAGATCCGCTGCGAAAGAGGCGGCTGGGACTAGATCATTATCGAGTCGATAAGATAATTGGAACTACTACTCTTTAAAGCTATAGGAGCTAGCTGAAGCGATGAGACACGGACCCAGTAATCGCTTGTGGGACAAAGCTAGGATCCTCTTCCACCGTCTGGACATAGTGGATTTGGATCCCAACCGTCCCAATACCCGGTATCCTCCACCTGCTAATCGGACAACTGTCTTCTCCGCCAAGAGACCGAACCAAGCCTCTCGAGTCAATTGAACAGATGCGATGAAGAGTTGGTCATGATATATTATTATATTGAGTGTACAAACTCTTCATAAATACACTCAATACAATTCTATATCGTGAACAACTCCGAATCCTCTTTCACATTCACCAAGAGACCTGAGGAAGTCTCTCTCTCCTTGACCCCTTTTGGGGGAGGCGTCCGCTTAACCACAGCAGATAGCTTGTTGGTTGTGAAGCCAACAGCGTTGGGTCGTCAGCAATTTAGAATATGTTTCCATATTACCATTACTGGTGCCCTGGCAACCACCCGGGCAACAGAACTGGTAAGGTTCTGCGCTCAAGTGATTGGAAGGAGGTAATCCCTTCTCCCAACCGACGAATGAAACGTCGGATACCCTGTCGCTTTCAGAGCAGAGGTCTTCAAAGACTAATTGAAATCAGGCTAACAGGTATGATTCTTAAACAACAGTCTTGGGCCGAAGAAGGAGTCTTTACGAGTGTAGGGTTTACTTGCTATGGTTGAATGGTTCCCCTTGCGGGGATGTAGCATTGTTGCCCTAACATCATAACAATTGAATTGAGCTTTTTCACTTCTCTCCTAGCACGGTCGTACCCGAACTAAGCGCTTGGGAAGGAATATAATCCGACAGAGGAAATAGCGTGCGATCTAATCTCTAACTTAACGAGTTTTAATTCATCGAGTACTCTTATTCTTTTTCGGGCTAAGCAAGCAGTTGTTGAAAGAGAACCCGACATCTTTTATTTCGAGTTGCGCTATCCCCTGCTTCAAGGTCTCGTTCGTGTATGCGCGCGAGCAAGTGTAGAATCTCTTACCTGCCTGACCTGCTTCTCTGCGTCCGAAGCTATTGAATCTGCTTCTGACAAGAAAGAAGGGCGTAAAGGTGTTAACGCGCTAAGCCAGTTGTTGACTGATAACCCGCCTGTAACCCAGGACTTCTTCCAAGAGCTTCTTCTCGGCTTAGCCACCACTCCTATTAAATTAATAGAATCTTTAAAAGAAATTACCTACCAATTCTCGGTAACCCGAACCTGAGAATTTTAATTCAGCTTATGCGCCTGCGTTAGCCAGGAGAGCATGACATAATGAGTTCAACCGTTCCCTAAATATGGATCTAAATCTGGAGAATTCTCCCGCTCTGTCCCCATTGTCCCACGGACAGGGGTGTGTAAAGCCCGGCATCGTCCTATCTGCCAACTTCGTTCTTCATTGGCTTTCTCGGACGGCTCTTTAGCCTCTTCTTTTAGTCGAGTGGAGAACCCGTTCCTCTGAGTGACAGCTGCCTTCTTGCATGCTTCGAGAGATCGGTGGAGTTCTTGACTTACCTGATAGGAAGGACAAGATGGAGTTTTGCCTTCAGTTTCCGAGCTACCAGATACTAGTGCCTAGCGGATAAATGGGAGTTGGATTGAGTTCCAACCATGTATACCGGAACTATCAGATGCCGGAAGAGATCGAAGGTTACAGTCGAGTGGGTCTTCTTATCTAGACTGCTTTCTCCTAAAACCAGAAAGGATTCACCCCTAAGGGTAAGGGGCAGAGGTTAGTTAACTCGCTTGGACTAGTTATCGGTCTCTTCTTAATGCGATAATGTACCTTTCCTTAATCGGAAGACGTCTACCTTAGGCTCAACCAAACCTACGGCATTCAAGAAATCATTCTCTCGAGTTCGCTCAGCTGCTCTTTGTCAGCTTGGTCAATTCCTTTGAATCACGAAATCAAGCAAGAAAAGGCTCCGAGGCAACGTTAGTTGTTAGTTGCGCAAGTGCGATTCATGATGAATTCAACTAGCGAACTTATCGGCTTGAAAACGACATTCTAATCACCTGTGGTTTTGGAAGTGTATGGGAAAGTCCTTGATTCGTGCAGTAAAGGTATTAAGCCAGTCTGTCTTTGCGCTTTCCTCGTCTAATGAAAGAGTGTATGGATCGAACTTTCCACTTTCACTCGAAGGAATGTGTCCCAGGGCAACATAATGAAACAGGAAGGAAGAGTCAGTCAAGTGGTACGCTACAGCGGGCGAAAAAGAAGGTATTTCAGTTCCTCTCGGGGTATAATAGGAAGAAGAAAAAATGCACTTAGAGGGCGGTAGAATAGACACTGTTGTCGGCATAGCGGTCTTAGCCGGCAGTAGGACTCTTTGCCTGGGGACCTTTAGCTTGGCATAAACCTTACCCCTACTCCTAAGCCCTTACTCCACCACGAACAGCTGAGTAAGCTCTCACGACTGCCTTCCTTTCTTCTGCATTCATTCGTCTCAAAAGAATCTTGGGCTTACGCTCCCTGCGCCTACGAAGCAATCCTCCTTCTAGGTCGTCTAAGGTACTCAGATTTCTTTCATACCACCAGGAAGCCTAGCTACTTTTTTTGATCGGTGACTAAACTAAGAAAGACTTTCGCTAGCAATTCTTTTTCACATCAGTAATAGCCTATCTTTTTTCTAGCCTGGGGCCGGCACTCCTAAAGCAGTTAACCAGATTTCCCAATATCCTCTAGGCACACTTCTGAATCCAAAACTTGGTTCAAACTTTCAAGCAGCACTGACCGCTATTCCATAGATAGCATAGAGCTCTTAGACAGCGCCTAATAGGCTCGATTTCCCCGTGGAAGAGCCATATCTTTGATCGTTTTCGCGCACAAGAAGTCGGCTGAAGAGGGACTTGTTCCTCCAGCTCTGACTCAACGTTGGGATTCCTCCTTTTTAAAGTAGTTCTTTCATTTCAGATCTGTTGATACGATATATTCAACCGATAGCAGATAGATTCAGAAACAGCAGTCGATGTGACACAATACAACGACAAGCTAATCTGCTCTAATCTCACGGGTAGGTACTTAACAGGAGAGAGGGATCTGCGCTACCCTATTTCTTTCGTTGGGAAACTCTACCGATGTTAAGGAAAGAGTCATTTCACCGATACGGATAACCGACTTGAGTAAGAAGACCCGGATGAACACTTCTCTCGATTGACTATCTTGATGCGGAACCCGCTTCTTCCAGAACCAAGAGTTCTAGTTTTCCTAAACCAACGTCTCCAGAACCAAGATCTTCCCATTCTCACAGGCAGGCCTTTAAGTGCTTTCTAGCAGCCGTGGGAGGAATAGATTCGGTAGTGAGGGAAAGATCGATTGAGACTTCATTAAATAATCATACCTGAGGGTTGTCTTCTCTGACCTTCTTTGTCTGGGCAGTTAGCTATTCAAAGCAATCCACCCCAGGAGGGCTAGCTAGTTGAGTCTAATGCTAGGCAAGGTGATTCCTTTCCAATGAGAACTAGACACGCGTCCCATATCCCCATGTGCTTTGCTTTGTACTTTGGGTTCTTGGGCACTTTTTCTCCTCCTTATCCTACGGAGAGCTTATCTTTCTTTCTCCTTCAAGCACTTGAGTGCCTCTTCAAAGCTCCAAGTGTGAAGTCGTTTGTAAAAAAACCTGTGCGCATGTATATGTAAGGTTTATATATCCTATTTCTAGCCTTCGTATTTCTTTGAGAGAGTGGAGATCGGATTTCTCTTCCTAAGGCAGCATCTCAATGTGATCAAAATCCCCAACCCCCGTGTTTTGGGCTTGTTTTTGATCGGATTGGCAGGTTTGGAGTGGAGGAGAAAGACTTAGATTCTGATTCTGTGCTGTCTGAACAAAGTATGCAAGCAACCTCCTATTCCACTACGGAGATTGAGTTACCTGTCTTCGAACCTAAACTGGCTCACTAGCCCACAGAACTTAGATTGGAATGGATTGTGAATCGGATGAAATAGTTCATGAGCTTGACTAAACCGTACTCTCTATTCTTTCTACTTGAGCTATCTCGCTTCGGACTTAGCCTGAGACTTATAACAAACGGCCCGTTCGATTTTCACTTGATCATGAACTCCTCACTCCAATCGAGATGAGCTAAAATCGCTACTCCTCATTCTTCATGAGCTAATTCACTCCTCACTCCAGGAAGTGAGCTACTAGAATATGAACTCTATTAGAAGTGAATTCCAGGGCGTAGAAGAAAGCTAAGAATGAACATTTCATTGACCTACGGGTAAAGCACACGGGCAGGGCTTTCAAGCCCCACTGAACGGAAAGATGAACTAATCCGTGCAAGCATAAGAGGGCTACCCTGACTAGAAAATAAAGCCCATCTCCTTCCTAAAGAAAGAACCTTCCACTATCGATACGGAACCCATTTCTCGTTCACAAATGAGTTGATTAGCTTATCACGTGGCCTGATATGATCAATTTCGTGGCTCGCTATCCTATAACAAGCAGTTTCTCCGGAACTTCCTATAAGAGTTACATTCTAAAGGACGGTAGATACACACACTGTTTCAAGTCAATTTCATTGAACCTTATCTGGCTCAACCCACAGGTCAGATTTCAAACAAACCTATCGATATACTTGACCTGACTCGCTTCTCCCCATAAATGAACACTGATGGAATCCATAGAGAGAAAAAGGTCGGATTCAACCACTTCTTCGTCGGTGCTGCTGATGATGCAATGAGTTTCATTCGGCTAGTGAGATCCCATCTGATTTATTTCATCCGGCTGGAGATATATAGGAGATCTATATCTAATATCTATATGAGATCTGTCTTTCGTCCAAAGTGAGTAAACTGCCATTTCGCCTAGCTAGTACAATCTTGATGCCGAGACTCGACTAACTGAGAGATTAGCTGATAAGGCCATCTATCAGTAGCTGCAGTCAGGTCACACCTATAAACTATGGACCGACCCGTTAGCCGAATCAAAGGTTTTGGCTGGTGAAAGGTCCCATCACACGGTAAGCGACGGAGAACATCCATCGCCCAATCATGCAAAGGCCTTAGGACATAGATGAGACTGAATGAAGCCCTGAGCTTAGATGAGAACTCCGGCATAGATAAGTAGACCACTGAGATAGATTCTTCCATCTAGCAGCTATGAGGACATGAAAGGGGCCAAAGGACAGCTAGCATAGTAGCAGCGAAGGTAGAGCAAGCTGTGAGTAGCAGTAGCGCCGCGTCACGAAGACCCGTAAGGAGAAGAATTGGTTGACCCATCACCCAGCTATCTATAAATGCAGATTCAAACCACTTCTATTATAGAATAGAGGCCCAGAGTCAAGGACTGAAATAGAGATCAGGGGAGGAATAAATAGACGAGAGCAAGCACGACTCTCAACCACTCCATAGCCAGAAAACCATATCTAGAATAGATAGAAGCGTAGAAGAAAGCCGATGGCCAAGCATACTTCCATCCAGATCAGAGCACCTCTCCCACGCACCTCCGGTTGAGAGATCAGAGTGAGAACCAAGAGTCAGAGCGGTTGACGCATCAATAGCATGATCTAAAATGCGCAGGTTCAAGTCCACTCTAAGATAGAACCCCCTATCAGCATAACAGCATAGATAGAAAGAAGAGGAGACTTAAAAGAGAACAGTATGTACATAGGCAGAGTAGCTAGGAAGTAGAGATGAGACGATCATCCGTAGATGGATATGTAAAGTAGTACGAGAAAGAGAAACTTTCCACCAATATGAATAGAAGAATATGGCTTGTAGAACAGTCACAATATAGCATATAGAATAGAGCATGTAGTGAACCCCTTCCGTCCTCGTAGGTTGACTCCCCTATGCATCTCACGAAGTTAGAGAATGAGAATGATCATGCCTTAGGTTTCCAGTCTACAAGAAAGAAGGAAATGGCAATTAATCAGTCTTGGAAGAAGCTAAACTAAAGCCTTGGAAGCTAGCAACTTCCGCTTTACGGAAAGAAGATAAGACTGAATACGTAATAACCCTCGCCTGAGAAAGATAGGGCAAGCACAGCTCCTGAGGAACTTCTATCAAGCTTTGGATATACAGTTTCACTGACTTCGCATTTCTGGACCTAAAAGCTAGAAAATAGGGCATTTCCGTAAAGTCTGTCTCTTTCTCCACCAGATCATCCTACCACTAGTCTAAAAGTCCCGAAGGGCGAGCTGAGGACAAGTGCTGCTCGGGTGAGTAGCACGAAGACCAAAGCGAGTAGAGAGTGTGATATCCTATTATATAATTTACGTGGGAGCAACCGTCTTGCTTAGGGATAGAATAGTAAAGACGAAAAGCGAGAACCTAGTAGCGGTACACTAACTATATCTTGAAAAAGCAGTAGTCAAAAGATGGGAAGAAAGATGAAAGAGTTTGCACATCCTTTTGTTAAAGAAAGAAATGAAGTCCCAGCTAGCACTGAGACCTTTACCTTTCTGTTAAAGAGGTTACCTATTCGTTACTAACTTCTCGGTAAGGAACTGTAGCTCAAGAGAAGGTAAGGAACTGTAGCTCAAGGGAAGGTAAGGTTGACTTACACTTACAGAGGGTGATGGTTTTCCTATGAAGACGAGAGGTAGTAAGCTCGACCAAGGGGAAAGGAAGCGCAGACTGACTGACTTGCTTGACTCTCTTTCGTTACTAACTGATCAATTCGGTAAGGCAGAACAGCCAAAACCAGTAGTAAAGAAGAAATAGCTACATGTAATAGAAGATGAGCTTACTGACAAGCTTTCTGAAGACTAAGTCAATGAAAGATAGAGTAGAGTACACGCTAAAGAAGTGTACGGAAAAGAAGAGAGTACACGCACCTATTCGTTACCAGAAAGAAATGCCTAAGGATAAGAGGTTACCTATTCGGAAGAACGTCTACCATAGCGTAGTAACCATCACTAACGTCTAGCTTTTACTCTTACAGTGATTCCTAAACCATCACTATATCCTAGCTACAGCCTAAACCAGAACTCTACCCTAACCCTAGCCCCGTAACCTCTCAATTCTGTCTTACACAAGCATCACTCTTGCTCTACCTCCGTAACCGAAACTCTACTCTTAGAAAGAAAGAAGAAAGCTTTTGAGCCTCGGATAGCTAATACCTCGGATACTAGGCTAGCTGTAAAGAAAGAATAGTAGTTTACATTTACACGGCTGTAATGAAAGAAAGAATAGCAGTAGCTTAGCGAAAGACTAGTTGTTTTACGTAAAGTAAGAATGAAAGAAGAAAGCTTGCTTCGGATACTGGGCTTCTTAGCAAAAGAATAGTAGTAGTAGCTTAGCTCTTACTTGCTGGCAGGCTGACTCGCTGACACCTTAGGACTAGAACCAAGCTAGCCCGATCTCTTGGCAAAGAAGAAAAGCTAGTTTACGCTACACTCCCTGCTTAGATCTTTTCGACACTCCGTTCTCTATTCGTAATATCATAAGAGAAAGCTTGATAGCCTAAAGCTAGTAGTAAGGAATAAACAAGTCGTAAGTCAACAGTTACGAAGTAACGAAGTAAGTCAAGCAAGTCTGGTCGAAGCAAGAGAAGTAACGAATGAAAGCAAGTAAGTCAACAGAGAGGAGACAAGCCATTTATGATTCCAGCCGAGAAGACTACTAGTAAAAGCATAACTTAATAATGTCACAAATTCTATCCATTGTTCTTCTCAGTCTGTTAGTTTCTTTGATCCTATTTCTACTGGCCTTTTTTATAGATGGTCTGCCAGGACCAGTGACCCTAATAGATTTCTACCTCCTCTTGCAACTCAGTTTAATCCTTTTCTTTTTTCTATTCTTAGGTACTGTCTTTCAAACACTCTCTTTACTCGAACACGCTCATTTTATTCAAGTTCTGTCTCAATTTTCTTGTTTTCTTTTCAATTTTAAGTATGCTAGTTCGTGTTCTAATCGTAGTGTAAAATGCTAAAAACATGTTTTTTCGGAGACGTCTCTTACTATATACGCTTTGGTTCAAAGCTGCTGTCGGTATTGGATGGGATCTAGATCCTCTTCTAATATGCTGGTATTTGAAAAAATCCTTATTCCATTTTAAGGACTTGTGACTTCGCCTTTCCCTCTGCTATCTTGTCAAAACTCTTCCTCCCAGAGTGAGGCTAGATAGCTTATCTTTCTAGATGACTTACTTTGAACCTTGTCATTCAATCCCAAAAGCTTTTTTTTTACATCTTTTGTCAAAGTAGAGTTTACTTTTTTGAGAGGAAAGGGGCGTAGTGACTTGGAACGATAGAGCACGTTAAGCATCAAGAAGAGACTCTCAAGCTCTCGTTCCAAGTCTTACAAAAGTTTGGCTAATAGGGATAGGAAAAAGGGTAGCTGTGTAGTTGTAGAATTTGCTCAGCTGACAAAGACAGGTTGGTTTTCAGATACTCCACTTACTTTGAGAGGAAGAAGTGACCTAACGGAAGTGTCTCGAGTGAATGAAGGTTCCAAACACTCTGTTAGTAAGGAAGAGGAGAGAGGGGGGAAAGTAACTCTCCAACTCAGGAGAAGAGACTTGACCAAGGAGTAAGAGAGAGCTGCGTCTACGAAGCTAAAAGCCACTAATTAGACTGTTTGGAGCTGGGAAAGGCAAGGCATGGAAAAAACATCAATCAAGCTACAAGAAAGAGATGGACTGCGAAGTAAACAAAAGCGTATTCAAAGGATTGATAGAACTCAATCTCATCGAGTTGCCAGACTATAAGCGTCCACATGAAGCAGATCGTGTAGGGGATCTTCTCTTTTGCCCTTACCACAGTGGGACATAAGATCCAAGATTGCTTTGTCCTGAACTGAAGCGCAAAACAAAATAAAGATAAATGAAGGAACCATAGACGCCGAACTCTTGAAGACTAGAAAGAAGGGTCTGAAGGTGGCTGCATCTAAGATGGCTCCTTCCTCACGATCGATGGATTCGACGAAGATGATGGCCACTCCACTTCCCGGGGGAGCCAGTTTATGTCAACAAGATAACTCTAAGGTCGGGTACTCAATTACCTGACGTACAGCCTCCAGCACCTTCAGTGGGGGCATCCCAAGCTCCACCTAACCAAACAGCTTCTCCTGAGAAGATCAAATACAATGTCATGGCCCTTCTGAAGAAAAGACCCTTCTTTCTTGCTAAGCGTGTACGACTGTGTCTATCTGAAGATCTTAGAAAGGCGCTGATTTAACTACGTCAAACCTTTCCTGAATAAAGTAATGCAGGGGTAAAATCGACACATCGACGGCTCAATGCTCTTCTATAGAATTCTCAGATGAAGACTTGTTGCTGGGGACTAAGTTGCACAACCGGCCTTTGTTGATGGCTGGAAGTCTTTAAGACATACCTGTATCCAGAATCATGTTAGACTGCGGGTCTGCGATAAACATCATACCTTTGCAGATGCTGCTGAAGTTGGGATATACTATCAATGATCTCAGTCCAACCAATGTATGATACACCCGGAACTGCAACCCTCTCTTCAATCGGGTCAAGCCCGCCCAACCCCCAGGCCCCAAGCCTGTCAGTTTGACCAGGAATGTCTACGAACGGCATAATCATGAATAAGAAGAGCAACCGGTAAACGAGTGCGAAGGGAGCGAAGCGGGGTTTTCTATCTAAGGAAGTATAGTCTCCTTCAGGCGAGTTGAACGAACGGTCTACTCAAGCTCCTGAGAGCGAGCAGAATAGCCATCAATGAGTCTTTAAAATTCAATAACAATCAAATAAGTAGTTAACCCACGTCGTCTACCCCCGTATAAGATAAGCAATTAATTGACTCTTTGTTTGCGATTCTTTCAAGGAAGGATCCATACGATCATATTTTTCTATAGCATAAAAGGTCTTTCTTTCATGGACTAGATCCCAGCAGACAGCGATCTTCTTACTGAGAACCCAACGTTTAACGAATCAGATGGGGGAATCACATGAGGACCAGAAGACGCATTCTAACGCTCTACAGAGCCCGAAAGACTTATTGCTGAGTTCGGGATCAAATCAGATTCCGAATCGGAGAATAGGAACAAGAGGAAGAAAGTAGCTCGCCTAAAAGGACTTCAACAAGAGGAACTACTCTTTACTTCGATAAAGAAATAGCCTTCTAAAGAGAGTTGCTTACTACGAAAAGCAAGATGCCCCACTAGTCTGATTTTATTGATCACTAGCCCTTACTCTCAGTCACTGATTCCAGAACGAATACCGAAACAGCCGTTCCCTTGCCAGTCTACTGCCCGATGGCTTTACATCGCTAAAGAATCAGTAATTGACAGCAAGAGCTAAGAATTAAGAAAAGGAAAGTACCAATTAGATTGGCAATGTGCGCTCCCGTGGGAGTCGAACCCACCTAAGCGGTGGCCTTGTTCTACCGAGAGATGAACTAAGGAGCGGCAACCCCAACCATCTCTGAACGACCGAACAAGGCTTGAAGAGTCTGAGCTCGGTCAAAGATAAATAAAATTCGAAATGATCGCACCGACGGACCATGAAAACGTTCTAAATCTACTCGAGTCTCTTTGGCTTTCCCAACAAAAGATTGAAAGAAGTAACAATGGGCGAGCTCGGTAGTACTACTTGAAAGCACTTTTTGCATATTCTGAAAGAAAGACGTGTTTCGGGCTCTTGTAGAATGGAAAGCACAAGGGTTCTCTGGTGGTATTTCACTTTTATAGAGGAGTGAGGTGATTCGGGTATCACGACCTCGGTTTTCACTAGGAGTTCTATAAACCGGCTTTTAAAGGTTTTAGGTTTTGACATATTCATTAGTCTTGGAGGTCCGATATTGTAGGTTTTTCTGGTAAGTTAAGAGTATTGGCTCATGAACGAACTTTGCTGCCAACTATTTAAATGTGGTGAAGCTTCCAACGGGTAGGCTCCCAAACCACATTGCGACATCTCCTTCTGGAAGAAAACCTTTTTTTTTCCTTATTCTCTCGAACCGGGCCGGGAGAGTCCCATTGGCGACCCGGGGCATCGGCATCGTTGACTCCGGAGAAGTAGAAGATTCAGCCAAGAAGGGAATAGTTCCCAAAAGAGTGTTGCTTTAACAACATTCTATTCTAGTTATTAGATAGTGACATATATAGACATATAGAAATATATATAATAATAGAGATCTCAGTTCTATAGTTATAAGAAAGTAAGAAGTGAAAGATAGTTATGCTTTATGCTCGACTGACGTCAATCTTCCCAATGAAGATAAAGAAAGGAAGATTCTAAGAGACACGCCTTTTGACAGCTACTCTTCTTAGAAAGCATACTCTTTTTCTAGCTGGGCAAGTCAGACTTTTCAAACTATCATGGTCTTTCAGGATTTCTGTCAAGAATTCATTCAATAGCTGCTCCTAGCCCGATTCCAAGACCTGGACCTCTTTCAGGTTTGAAACCCTTATTCCATTTCATTCCATATAACAAAGAAAATCTTCCGTTGAATTGAACTAGCTAGCGCTTCATTCCACCTTTAGACAGTTTTTAGCGAACAGCTGAAAGGAAAGGATCGGTAGGCGAGGCTCGTTGAGACCTTAGCCAAAGACGAGAATGGAAAAGAAGAGAGAGAGCGGGAAGTGGTCAGCAGACAGCCGATATGGTAACATTTGAGAATATTCGAGTTGCCACTTTCTCCTTAACGTCTGGAACGCACATGACTTGAAACTCGAGTTTAGGCTTTGGGAAAGGTCTGGCCTGTTAAGAAATCGGGAAAAAACACTCGCAAACAAATATGCTCGGCTGGACTCTTTTATCGTATGCCCGGAAATTTCTTATTCGGTACAACTCCGCTTGCTGCATAGCCTTCTCGTCCAAACACTCGAGATCTGCACTTCCCTTTACTCCATAGGGCCGAAGCTTGACTAAGAAGTTTTTTATAGAGAGAGTAAGTGGGGATCCATATTGCTTGCCACAGCTCTATTCCCGCCTCGAAATCCATAAAGGACTTTAAGAGAGATGAAGTTAACGAAGCACTCCTCTTAGAGCAGGCATGGCGAATTCTTAATGAGACAGAGTCCCTCCGGGCCGTGTCCTCGTCAATCTTTTCCTAATGGAATGGAGATTTCCTTGATTCTTTCTTGGCTTTCTCTCCCAGAACTACTCATGGAGGGGTTTCTTTGAAGGGAGAGGTTCGGTACGAGGTGAGAACGAGAGGGAGTGAACGGTCCAAGAATTGACCGCTTTCTTAGCTTTAAGGGGTACTACACATAGGCCTGTTTGGGAAGTACTTATACAAGGTCGTAGGCTCACTGATGTCCAGAGGCGCCAACTACTCACCTTAGTAAGTAGGAGGTTGTTAAGCAAGCTGGTCCATTGGGAAAAATTCCCTTGTCCTCTTTCTATCGAAGAAGAGTGATGGGTGAGCAAGAAAACGGCATAGCTAACTAAAACGGCTTCCTAGCTAGCGCTGGAATCCTTATGCTTGTTCCGCTTAAGTGCGCGAAATCCTTATTGTTCGAATGGGGCACAATAATCACATACATAGTTTCCGCGCTCGGAACATCATAAACCGGATATCTTCGGATAATGCGATCTCTCACAGGAGAGGAAGGAAGGTCTAAGAGAGGTGGAAGCAGGCAAAAATCCATCTCCTTAGGGAGGTAGTCGCGGAAGATCATTCTAAGAGTTGCCACGGCAAACTGATCAAACAAGCTAACACCTACGGTTATGAAGTGAATGATTGAAATAGGTATGCTAGTGATTTTTGACTAATAGAGTAAGAAAGGGCAAGGAAACTAAAGCGCTAACGCTAGGCTTTAATGCGTTGTCGCGAATCCTCTTGCTTGTCGGTATCAATGTTCGAAGTAGGAAAAATCCAAAGAAAAGTCTCTATGAAAAATAGAATCGAAGAAACGAACGAGGTGAGCTAGCGTGCGAAAGCCGTTAGTAACTTGCAAGCCGGGTGCTGTGCTGCTTGGCCCTTGCCCCTTTCATTCCACTTCTAAGCGTCTTCGCTTGTCATTGAACAAGCATAGGGATTAGCTAGCTAGTCTTTCAGACAGAAGATCATTTCCTTGGTTGGTTTGTTCTGCTCGCTGCCAAGCGGCTTTCTTTTCTTTCATCTGAAGTTTAGGTTGAATCTATCAGAGAAACGAGTGAATTCAAAAGGAGACCTGTCGTATTCCGAAATCAATGTGTTCTTGTCATCTTGTTATCCGGTTGGTACTGCCACGACTGCACGATCGTACTTCGCTGCATGCGCGTCTTATTCAAGTGAGACACGATCTTTCCGCTTTCTTTCTCCTACCGATAAGCGAACTGTTGCCAATGGAACAAGCATAATTTCTTCTCTTCTTCTTTGTTGCTTTTCTTGTTTTTCTTTAGTGGATCAAGCATATGGTCTGTAAGCTGTTTGCTTTTGTTTCGGATTATACCTTTTCCTTTTCTTCTTTTCTTTCATACCGAGGACTGAAATTCCTATTTCTTCTGTATCCAAGGGGACAAGATAATCCATCTTTTCTCCTTATTTGGTATGGTCAAGAGAAGTGCCGACAAAGGGTTGAACAGTCTCACACAAGGTGTCCTGGGCCTATTTGAACTAATCCGAATCTCTGTTTAACTGCACCGCAATAATCGGGAGTTAGAACGGAGGTGATCCAAAAGAGCCTATAGCTAGTATATCGGAGGAGTAAGCTTTCTATCTATATCTATCTAACCATATTATGCCTTGCTTACGTCTCTCTTTGGTCTGCTTATGCGACTAATGAAGCCCGTCGATCTTCCGCTTATGGCATAGATGTGTAACCCAATTCGATAACGATTTCAGTCGATCGGTGCGCGGTCACCCCTTAGACTGAAATGTGCCAAAAGGGAACTCAAAAGAAGCAAAAAAGACGTACGAAAAAGAGATCTTGCCCTTGCCGCCTCTTGCTCTGTCGAGTTGGGCCGGCATTTCATTGGTCTTCGGGCTCTCACATGAAAAGAGTTCCATTTGGTCAGCCTCAAGTCACTTCGTCGAATTTTTGTTTGAAATGGCGCTATGATGTAACAGAGTTCCTTACCTGCCTAGCCAGGCTGGACTTTGAACTGCAGCTCAATTTGAGATGAAATCTGGCACTCGGTTCTGCACCAGATAAGAGAGTTGGGATTGAGCTTGAACTAATAGAAATAGAAGCAGGGGCCTATCGCCACGCCGACCATCAAATACGAGATTGGGTTTGAGTCAGGCTGTGAACCATAGGCCTTAGGAAAGGAGAGGTAGGGGGAAGAAGTATGGGATTCGAGCCCGCAAGGCGCTTTTATAGGTTGTTGAATCAATAAAGGAAGAATACGCTCCTATTGAATCCGCTTTTATAGGATCAATTCCGGGTAGCCTCGGTTAATTCAATTGTGTCAGCTCCGAGTGCAAAGCTACTAGAGAGGGCGTACGATCTAAAGTAAAGAGCATCCCCATAAGAAGGCAGAGGTTAAGCTGGAAACACGAAACGAAGAACAGCTCCGGACCCATAAGAGGTCTTCTCTTAAAGAAAGGAACAAAGCCAACTCTATCCTCAAGCAGCCTATACCATGAGTCAATGTTCCTTAAACCCTGTTGGAGGTTAGCTCAGTAGCTCCTAGAACAGCCAAGAATATGAAATGTAAACTACCCGCGGCTACTTCAACTCGGGATGAAATCAGCAACATCAATATCTTAGTTAGTCAGCAACGGGCTCATCGGTTAACTCAAGCATCGGTACGCCCCGTCCTGACTTACCTGTGGAGATAAAAGAACTCAAGGGGAACTCCTAAAACATCACTCTCATAGCTGCAGGACGACTTTCGGGGGTTAAAAGAACACCTTTCTCTTTCATATTGAGTCCTCAGAGGTGCTTGGTGTCGGATCAGCTCGACAGGTCACTCAATAGCCTTTCGCGGAGTACCCCTCTTTTAGTGAACCCTGGGAGTAGTCGTCGGTTCGACGATCTTTATTTTTATGTTTACCGAGGTGAAGCTTTTGGCAAGTATTCTGTTATTTGTAGGTTTTTCTATCTCCTTCGGAGCCTCTTCCTCGGTAGCTAGGATAGAGTTCTCTCTGTCTTTTCTTCTTTCCGTTCAGGGGCACTCTAAAGGCTTTGCAATCTTCAGAGCTGGTTGACAGTTCTTAGCAGAACCTCTCGCTCTTTGTTAGACATCTTTTGGTTCTCGGTCTTATCCGACGAACAACTAACGTAGCCTTTTTATGTGTCCTTTCCATCCTTTCGGATTCCCGGTTTATGAAGGAGTAGCGGCCTCTGTCTTCGGCTCTGAGAGAACTTTACCTATAGCTAACCTAGAGAGCTTTACTTTAAGATAGCTCGGCACTCGTCCAATCTAGAGGTTGGCATACCATAGGTAGGTTGAGCTTGATCGGTAGCGGTAGGGAGATATCAAAGTTGCAGACTGCGTAGAGATGGCTTGGAAGAAAATAAGCTCCTTTCTTCTTCTTCACTAGTCCGAGTAAACCAAGAAGAAAGTAAGTAGGAATAGGACCAGAGACAGGGAATTCCCTAGGAGAAGGTCGTTCAGTCACTTTCCGGGCTCTCCTGACTCTTGGAAAGGTAGCTTTTCGGTAATTAAGAATTAAGCCGATTCTATAGCAGTAGAGAAAGACCCACACAAAAGAGAGATATCCGCCGATGATAACGAGAGCAGTACCTATAGCATCCCTTCCGCTTCCCTTTCCTAGTAAGGGGAGTCATCACCAGGGCCGATGATCCAACCCCATACCGAGATTCCCTTATGATGATGGTCGTGATCCATAGCCGATGTTGGCTAGAAGCAGTATCAGTTGCAGCTATGGAGCACCCCTCTCACATATGTTCGAGTTGCTTTGCACCTCTAACGAGATCAAGAAACATGTTTAGGGAGTTCACCTTACTCTATCTTCGACTTAGTTCCACTAACGTTGGTTGTAGCTAAAGCCCAGTGGACAATAGAAAGATGTATAGCAAACAACAAGTCAACTTATTTATGTTGCCCTGGAGCTAGCTAAGTAGGTGTAATAGAAGCTCTAACATTACATGCTTGAAAGTCAGAATATGAATCACGAGTGCACACGATAAGAGCGTAGGTTAGGTCAGCTACCAACTAAGCTAGGAAGCTGGGAAGAGCCGGTACGGCTAACTTTCCGATGTGTTAGTGTCGTTCCGAACTCTTAATTGACTACCGGCATGCTCAACGGCCTAGGAGCGATTGCCATAAGACCTGACCGCTATCAGACTGAGCAGTAGATTTCTTTCATCGATCACCCATTCCCCTTTTACCCAATGCCCTCAATCGACGGGAGAAGAAACCGAACTGTCAAGGGCTTACTGAGGCCCCATCTGCATTCCTTCTTGCACTAGAGGCCACCACAAAAAGCCTTGTGCCAATCCCGCAGCGTCGAAACTGAACCACGGGGCGTTTCATACCCACCTGCACTTGCAAGGGCAGACGCATCCCTGGCTTCGTACGGATAGATACACGTCTTCGAATCTCTAAACTCCCACCCTCTATCGGAACTCCCATACACTCATCTCCATACAACATGTCCGCCCGTATAAGCCAAGTCTAACTCTTCTGAGTAGTCAAACCCCGGTAAAAGGGCTGGGACGCTTGAGCAGGGGCTAAAGACAGGTACAGGGGAAGAGCGGGAAAGAGGGACAGTAAGCTTGGGACAGGTGCAACCAGAAAGCCATCCGTTCCCGTGGTTTTAGTGACTAACGAATGTTTCGTCCCAATCCATATGCTTTGGTGGGGTGACGAACGAATAGTCCACATCCGATGATCCACATAGTCAGCTGTTTTATGTCCTTCAAGATTGTCGGGGGGTGCAGAATATGGCTCTTTCTGAATATGAGGGCTTTTTTTATGCCTAAGTAAGAGGGAACTATCAGACGCATTGGCTGGCGTAAGAAGATCCGGTCTCTCACGAATAGGTTTCACAGCAGCTGCAGTCGCAACAGAGGAGCTCGTTGTGTTTGGGAATGCTGAGAGTGATCGAACGCAGGCAGAATAAGTGGATCGGATGTGAAAAGCATCCACACTATGTTGCTACCATTAGTCGTGAATATGCAGGAGTATAAGCAGCTGCTTGAGAAGGCTCGCCATGAGTGAAACTGCCCTTCTTGAGCCTATTCTTATCTTACTGAATTTTGACTATTTTTGGTCCTAAGGCTCATGTGGAACCCGAAGCTATAGGTCGCATTATGATTTGAAGTCAAGGGCTCCGAGTGAGGAAATGGTACCGTGCAGGCAGAAAGCCAGATATAGTAAGAGGCGCACTCCTGGGGGCAGGAATAGGAAAGGTTTCGAAATCCTATAGGGCAGGGGAATCATAAAGGGTTCTCGCTCAATCTGATCTTTATTCAGTGCCAAGACCTTTCTTTATTATAAGAAAGATAAGCAATTAGAACAATTCGATACATTAGATTTCCTTCTTAAGCTTCAGAACGAAGATGGCGAGCTCACGTGGTCCCGTCTCCTGTAGCCGCCTTGTTCTCTGTCAGTTCATAAAGTGTCTGACACAGACGCAAAGTCATGACAACCAGACTAGACTAATAACGTTACAAGCAGCGCAAGGAAAAGTCTGAACGCTTTCCGCAAAAATGCTGTTAGTTAGCCCCCTTCGACAAGAAGTGGGAAAAACGGGGAGTGAGTTCATAAACAGGACTCTTTCGAACCGCTTCCTGCTTCTTCGCTCGGTTCCATAGTCCAATCTAAAGCCTGTGAGGCTGGAAACTTCTACAACAATCAACCATATATATTCCCATCACCACAATCAAAGTAAACGATAGAGTAAATGGATAATCCCCCTTTAAATGAAATAGGTTGACTCTCGGTTAATTCCATGCTCAAGGGTTAAAGCCAGTCGTCCTTCTGAAAGGTCCTCTTCTACGGCTCAAGGTTCAAGCTAAATCAAGTTCCTTTTCTCACTTAAGCGGATACTCAAAGTCAAATCAATGCTTTAAGGAAAGACTTCCCAGCGCAGTCAAGCAAGATAGGATTCTCAACAGGATAAGTTCCGTGGACAAGGCGAGCTAGCATCGGTGCTTTCCTTCCGTGCTGTGCCGTAGGTCAATGAAATTCTTTTTTTCCGCACGAGAAGTCAGTTCTTGAGAAAGAAATCTCAAAGAGAACCCACAAGAACAAAGAAGGGCGGGTATCGAAAGGGGCGGCAGATCTGGGAGAATCCTTTGTTCCATAGCTCTGGGGCGCTAGAGCATATATAGGCCCAAGGGGAAAAGTCCTCGGTACGTCGCTCAAAGGTTAAGCTCAACTCAAACCAGTAGCTCAAAAGGGCTTAGCCGGGCTCAGAAGCAAGTGAAAAGTGCATATGGTGTCGTGAGCTTAAGACCGCACCGAAGAAGAAGGCTGAGTTAAGGAGGAACAAGGTAGCCGTACGGTAATAAGAGTTCTGGAGGCAAGCGAATAAAGGCGGCAAAGCCAATCAATCTCAGTACTTTAGGATCTCGCCTCTTTCTCTTTTAAAAGAAAGGCTTTCTAGTAGTTCCTCCTTAGGGAAGAGGAAGATAGGGGCATCCTAAAAGCTATTAGGCAAGGGCAAGAAGCACTATTTAAAATGGGATATATGGAGTGTACTATCACCTGGACTAAAGTTTTCCTATTTCCTTTGCGGATTAAGCAGGCACTTTTCTCTTTTCACTTGATAATGTTTACCCCACCTACTTACTTTTCAAGCCAGAAAGAGGACTAGTCTCTTAGTTAGCCAGTATAAGGTGTCAAACGAGAACGAGCAAGGGCTAGGTAAAGGTCAAAGAGAAGAAAAGAGAAAGCAGGTCGTAGATCAAACTCTTCATCTGACGGATGGTTTCTTTCGAGTCTGGTAAGAGAGAGTCTATCTTTTTTTTTATGGGCGAATTCTCTTAATGAAAGCCCTCTTTTTGGCTCTCGTGTGAGGGTTGTCATAACTTCTGTCTATCTGCTGTTAAATTACTTTCGTCAGTCCTAAGGGTAGTCTAAAAGATAAGGGATTCAAGCCTTACTCTATCAAGTAAGCAAGTAAACTACCTTAATGCAAGCACTAAGCGAGTAAAGGTAAAAGAAAAGAGTATAGTATAGCGAATTCTTATGCTTCTACATTATTTCGACATATTCTCCTTTTATGACGCCCGTTGGGATGTGTTGGAAATTCGTATGTGATGCCCGACCCGCCTATCTCTTTGGAAGGTGCTTTCACATAGGAGGAAGTGCCCTAAGCAAGTAAAGGACAGAAAGAAGAGCGTCCTAAACTCAGCACCTTTTGAGATTTTGAGAAGAGTTGCTCTTTGGAGAGCACAGTACGATGAAAGTTGTAAGCTGTGTTCGGGGGGGAGTTATTGTCGAACAAGCATACTGGAATGAGAAAGAACTTCAGTCAAGCCGTCAAGCGAACTCTCAGTGATGGAGGAATTGTCTTTGCTAATGGGCAAGGTTACTGCTTTTTACAGGAGTAAGTAGGCCTCAAAGGTTCAAGTCAGGGGTCATTCCAAGGGAAGGATTCATTCGAAAGCACAGATTCAGTCCACTGAAATGAAGATAAATGAGACGGAACCCTAGGAAGAATCCTCAAGCAAGGGAACCTCACCCCGAAGTCCTTGCCTTTACTCTCAATCCGTGTGGGAACGGAACGAAGGCTCTCAACGGAACTTCACTCAATTAGGATGACACAAGGCGAACTAGAATAGTAGGTCTTTTAAACTTTTCATTCTTCTTCCAATTTGTACTCTATTTTTCATCTCTTTCTTTATAGTATAGTGGAAACGCCTTACAGTGGTTGCTCGGTCGACGAACTTTCTTTCTTTTATATGCTGGCTCTATCTTATTCCGATTCTCGCGGTTTGGTCGTTTCGTTTCCTGTTTTCTTCTTCGTGGCTTATAGCCGTTAATCATAGTGTGACTTCGGAAGTGAACTGCGACGGCTTGATCCACGAATCGGGATCGATAGGATAGGCATGGTGTACATGTATATGAGTTCCACGGTCGATCGTCTTTATGGATAACATATGTTTATGGCCCGAAATGTACAATACAAAGCCTTGTTCGAGAGAATCTTGCCCTACTGTAGTACAGCACACCAACATTGTAATCACCTGTGTACTCTGGGTATGACCCCAACGAGGCAGTCTATTTTCTTCAGAGCCGAGTCCTCTCAAGCAGACATGCTCTCAACGACGCTGTGTTTGAAGAAGAATATCAAGTAAGGGACTACGCGATACACGCGCCCGGTGGTCTCGTCTTGGAATTGGAAGAGCTTACGCTTTCAGGGCGGGGGAATTCCGTATACATGTGCTACTGGTGCTACTATAATTGCTCAATCGGTGCAACTACTACATTTGTTTTTGGAACGGAAAGCAGGGAAACCCAGTCCGCGTCTCTACGTTGCTTTTCAAATGTGGAAACAGCCAGCAGTCTTCGGATTTTATAGAATTCCTCAAGAAAGGCGGGGCCCATCAATGCGTGTTGATACGTTGATATCTCTACCCACTCGGGGGTAGGATGGCGTTCTATCTCAAGATAAAAAGTATTAGGAGTGATGGGTACCAGTGTTAGCTAACCATTTTATACAGCCTGTTGCTCTGAGCCTATAGATCATTCCTCAAGAATAGGAAGTCTACCCGAAGATACTTGGGGGCTTCTTCAGAGCAGCCGGTCCTAAGAAAAGAAGGGAATTCAGATTGTGGACAAGCGGTGGAAGCCGGAGTGTACTCCGCTCCACTAACAGCCGCTTATGGGCCATTTTTGGCCTACGCCTTTCACCTCTAATGACTGCACTACGTTTTGACTCTTAGCACCTTCCTGTTCTTCCCTTAGTTTCACTCGTGCTGGGTCCCAACGGAAGGAAGAAAACGTCCTTAAGGGGAAGTTGACAGCCGGCTTAGAGCTAAGGATGGATGATGCTATGGACGGGGAGTAGCAGTGCTCCTAGTGGAGTTGATGCACGAGTAGTCGTTTAGGATGGAAGCCGGAGGTCGGCAGTGTAACTATTAAGAGAGAGGAATCGACCTGTTAGTCAGAGGTGCGAATAGTTCTGGATCGTGGAACTCAATTATATAATTATGGTCCATCTGTGGACGCGAAGGCTCTACTTTCACCTATGAACTAGGTTGTTTCATGCGACTAGAGCTTTCTTTTTCCTAGCCACTCCCCTACTATATCTCTCGGCCTAAGCATGAATTTCCTCTATAAAAGGATAAGAGGAGACGGAGTAAGAAGTAGGGGAACGAGGGACCAGCAGTCTCACTGCATGGCGGATTGATCATATTGTTGTAGAGCAGCTGAAGTACCTTTTATCGGATCCGGGTTCTGCCTTTGGATTTTCTTCGTCTTTCCAGGTTAAGAAATGGATTTCTCAATTATTGCATTCCTTGTTTTCCAAAAGAAGGTTTGACACATCAGATTAAAGAATTCGCGGTTGTTGGTTAAGGCGACTCATCCTATCTTCAAGAACAAGAAGAAATGGCCTCAGACTCCCGTTTATAATCCACTTGAGGAGAAGAGACTATTGTGGCACAAGCTGGCGTAGAAGTAGGTCCATACGGCGGAGAGAGCAAGCCTCCGGCTGCGATTCCACCTTGACAATCTGTCTTTACATGGCTTCTGCAGTCCTCGACAACCTTCTCCTACAGGACCAGTGTCGGTCTCTCTATTTTCGAACCAAGGAAAGGAGCAACGAAACCATAGCCAATTGAGAGGTAAGGAACCCAAAATGCAGCTCTAGCTGGAAGGCTGCGCCCATTACGAAAGATAGTTGGAACCCAGGCGATTGTTTGTTGGCACCGATAGTTGTTGCTTGTCAACAGTGAAACACTACCTCTTTGTTTTTGAGAGAGAAGGGCAGTTCATCATGCTATTGAATACAAGTCAAATGAATTTCATCCAGAGGAGGATGTTCCCCGCTAGGACGGAGTTGCTTCCACTAAGGAATACAATCCTTCTGCAACAAGTTATTTAGTTTCGGTTGGATCCGTTGCTACACACGAAGCAGCTTTCTCAGAATTAGGTGAAGTTGGGGGCGCGCTCGGGGCGTCTCCGGGGCGTGTTGGGCGCGTATGGCGTTCCTTCTATTTGACTTATCGAAGAGGGGGGGAACCTATACATGCACGCACAGGGGCGCAATAAAATAGTAATCCCAACCTTTCTATTTAATGCTACGCGCCACTAAACAAAACAAAAGTAGAAGAATTCCCATCGATTGACCCCGAGTCGGAGTAAGAGTCAGACATTAGAATCAGGTAGGACTGGCCTTACGATTCGAGTCAAATACCTTCTGTATACAAGTAGGCGAACAAAGAAATTCTCATTTTAGATGCAGGAACTACTGCAAAGAGGTTTGCTTTCGCGCCCCGAGCTGTTCCTTCCCCTTTCCTTGTAATGCATATGTAATAAATAACATAATCAGATGCGTGCGTCGCTAAGACTAGCTGTTTTGCTGTTGAACGGAGAGTAGTGGATGGGACAAGGGTAGACCCTGGTGAGCACCCACCTCGTGCCTAACTAACATATTTAGCATTTTCTAGGTTCGGGGGGAGAATCGCAGTCGTTTAGAAGAGAAAGATAGAGCCAGTAGTAGTTTCTTCTCTTAGCAAGGGCTATGAGAATGTTCCCTTCACTTTATACTTCGTATATTAATCCCTCTCATTGCCACCCGCGTCCAACCGGCTCGCTCGCCCCTAGTCAGCTAGTGGTCCGCTAGTCCTAACAGTTCTCTGTTCTTTAGTGGGAACGGCTCAGCTAAGGCATAAGGCTCCTACTGCATACGGATGGACGGAAGGCCTTCTACTACGCCGCTATGGCCCTAAGAATAAAAGCTTAAAAGATGAACATGGCTGAGGTATAAGATATAGATTTCTTCCTAACCCTACCTACCCTAACTACCCCTGTTGATAGCAGGAGCATATAAAAGGGGAGTATCGCTACTCGACCCGTTACCGAGAGGTAGTCATGGGTATTCGCCTAGCCATTAGCTGAATAAAGGCCAAGTGCACCTCCGAGGAAGAAAAATAGGATATCTTTTCTGTCAGCAATGACCGGTTGTTTTCCTTTATTGGCTTATCCTCACCTGCCCAGGGGATGCTGAAATTGGATCTGTTGAGGAGGCACACGGATAGTATTGACTCTATGTGGAACCTCTGATTGTGTTACTGATCCTGTTCCCGGGGAGTGAATTCTTGTACTCTTAAACATCTGACGGAGGATCCACTGCGTCGTAGAAAACAGAAATGATATTAAGATCAAATGAGTAGCTTGGAAAGAATCGAACTTCTACATTGGTTTGTTCTTGTTGTAAGCAAACCCCTAAAACGTTTGCATGACCACTTGTGGCAGTACTTGATGAGTAGGGTGGAGCCCTTTGTCCAGCTCTTCACTGAACCCTCGTTTTGCTCGGTAGTAGGCCGGGGAAAATGATGGGTGTAGATCGGGTAGGGGTCGGGGTATGGGATGGGTGCAGGGAAATGGTCCTCGAGTTAGCGGGTGCTCGCTCAGCGAGAGCTGGAATGTACTTCCGTTCTGTAATGGGCTAATGGCTTTCATATCTTTCTTTCGGTAAACCTCGATATGAGGGATATACGCGTATGTGGGTTCTCGTAGGGATGGATAGTCGTCGAAGTCATAGGGATGAAATAGAAAACCCCTCTGGGCGAAGAAAACGTCTTTAAGCGAAAAGGCTACTTTCCCGAGTGGAGACGGCCACTGGGCCGGCTACACGACTTCCAGTTTCTTAACTTCTATCTGCTCTTTTGGTAGTTCCGTCTCTAGTGACAACCACCCCCCGGTTAGGCTGAAGCATCTTCATTCGATCGGAACCGCTTGGCGAAGTCTGAGCTTTGCCCGTCCTCCGAAAATGAAATTTGTTTTGCTCTTGAAAGTTCAGCAGGAAGGCGTTCTGAGGTATAGTAAGGGGCCAAGTCTTCTTCAAGACTATCCCCGCCGGATCATCTTTAAGTGTCATCGCTTTAGTCGAGCGAAGGCTGCGCTATTTAGGATTCAACCAATCTCTCAAGTGAAACGGGGAGGGGCTCTGCTCAGATCCAACCAATCTCAGAGAACAACGAGTGCACTTATTTCAGGGCGAGGCTCTCTAAGAAACCCCTGGTTACGGCCGGGGGAAGTGCCATGAAGGTCGAGAAGAACCCAACTTTGTTGCTTCCTCCTTCTAACCTTCTTTCGTTGGAACAAGCGTTGGAGCAGGTCAATCTTAATAGGCAGATCCTTCAAAATGAGATTCGTTTAATGGGCGGAGCTCTCCATCTCCGGCTGAATCCAATTAGTCCCGCTTCGCCTTTGTGTCCACAAGACACCATGCTGGCTTACTTTCCATTTCTTTCTATTGAGGTCGACAGCTCCTTCTTAAGGATCTCATAAGTATGAATATTGATAGCACTTCTCTATTTCCCTTACCTTACCGCCCGCTTCTTTAGACCTTAAACGTGCTCAACAGTCAGGGCCCATTTCCTTTTCTTTCTTCCAAGCAACTACCAATCTCCTCTGCTGCGAGCAAAGCTCCGAGCAACAGTTCAAAAATGAAAAAGGTATGACAAGGCATCGGTATAGGTCCTAGGTTCGAAACCAGGAACCAGGCCGTCCACTCGGTATGTGAGAGCGGGCCATACTTCGTGTCGAACAAGAGGGAATGATAACTGAAACGCCTACCGGCCGGGAAGTAGTTTTCCCTTTTTTAGGCAGCTTGCCTTGAATCGGGAGGATCCGAAGTTGCTCAACACTAAAAGGAGAGTACTGAAAGAAGGCGCTTTACATAGTCAGGAACATGAACGGATGATGTTTTCACTCTTGGGGTGGAAGGAACGGACAACAAGCAGTCTTACGCCCACTAATTCATAGATGAGGGTTGAGTCTCCGCATCCAGCGCACCCGGAGACGCAGGGTTCCTCTTCCAAAATGCTCTAGCTATAGCATAGTTAGCTACCCAAGGGTTGACCACTACAAGCTATTCTGGTTGAGTTCCTTCAGTCCGTCCTTTCAAATGAAATGGCGCATTTATAGCTTTCTTTCAAGCTGCTCTCGGGTTGAACGTGGAATAAGTGAAGGCTGGAGTAGTCCTCCGCAACTATCCAATAACGAAGGGAGTATCACTCTGCTGTAGCAACGAAGGACTCCGGTTGCCCGGTGAACTACATAATCTACTCCATCTATTCCTTTAGGTTGGATCGGGCCAGATATTCGATTTCTTCTTCGATTCACCATTCATCAATGATAGGGGGCGCCATTACTACTTCACTGGGCGTATAAATCTATTCTTCTAGAAAGAATGCAAGTTGATTCACTCTCCACTCTTTGCTTTACTCCCTCCTGTGCCCACTTAAAAGCAAAAGAGAAAGGCAGCGATAAGAAGCGAAACCTCTATCATGATGCACTGAAAATGCCGGTGAGGGCAGTAGCGGAAGTACCAACTCTCCGAGGACTTGAGAAGGAGGGGGCGCTGCTTCACATGATTTACGAAGAAAGACAGAATACTGAGTAGGAAATTCCAGCTATGCTCAGGGTGTCACTTGTTGTTCTAGAGATGCTAGCTCAACCGGAACTTCTAGGTCATCGAACCATGTCACGTAACCTAAAACCTCGGTTCGCTGGTAAGCCCGGTCGGCTTCTGGAAGCGGGAAGGTGAGTCACCGCATTGACTCGAATGATCTAGCCAATCATTTCTCCTAGTAGGCTATTATTCATCGCTCTTCGCTTTACCTAAGTTTCGGCTTAGTTAGGAAGAAAGAATTGTTAACAAGTCTATGAGCTTCTTCTAGGGCATGCCGCCCTTCCTTGAGGTTAAGACCTGGTTGACATAGAAGGCATTAGCCACGTCCCCTAAGCTCACTCTGGCCGGACACCTTACATCTATCCCTATAATAGAGGTCTACGTTGTGTCGTAACAAAGGCTTCGTATTGAGACCTGATCTTCTTCCTTGGTCGATTGCTTTGTCTTCATTCATGACACCACCCCCACCGATTGATTGGGTTGGTGTTCAGTATCATCATCTTACCTTAGGGCGATCTTCTGTCTATTTACCTAAACTCCAAAGCGATCAGAAGACACTTTCTGTTGAGGGTTTCTTTCTTTACATACAAAATTCTCAGTCCAGTCGAATGCGAGCGGTAAGCCAGTGGTTCTTTTCAATCAATCAAGCGGAGTTAAGACAAACGGGAGTTAATCAAGCTAACAACTATTCAATCAATCTAAAGCCTTGAAGACTCCGCTCATGCCGGAGGGCATTCTCTCACTTACAGCTTCCTCTCCTTGTCAGTCGAACGATTTCATCTCCTCTACTAATTTAGTCAGATAGCTGTGCGGTAAATATAAAGAATAGAATCGCGAGAAGCAGAGTGAAGCCAATCAAGTGGGAGATGAGGCCTGGGGCTTTGAAAGCACTTTCTTCATCTGTCAGGGTGTACCTTGTTGAAATACCTTTCATGTGCCCACTCACTTTCTTTCAGATGATCATAACCTATGATTGACACAGCGGTTAGCAAGTCAGATAGGTAGTTTCCTTTGCTGCGGATTTCTCTTTACTTGGTAACTGACAACGGTACGTGCCATCGATTCCCTGGTCGCATTGATACGGGGGTAGCTTCGCCTGACACTCAACATTAGCCGAATGGGCACCATTTGTATAGAAAAGCCACGTTTTCTTTCAGATGGACTACTTTGTTAGAGTGGAGAGGCGCGACTAGAACTCTTGAAAGAAAGTCTTTGTTTCCTGGAAAGAACAGCCTCTGCTCCGGATGGTGCTCACCTTCGATCTCACTTGGGACATGCTCTTGGCTGCCATCCTATTTCGTCTTTCTCCCGGTATCAAGAAGTAGTTACTTGTCTGTAGTTGGCTTTCGATCGGTCCACAATTAGGCAATACCCGAAAGAACGGTAGCTTGCCGCTTGCTCGCCGGTAAGATATGGCTGGATTGAAGAAGCCATGGAAATACCAGTTGGAGTATAAGCCCCTGTTGCTCACCTTCGCTTGCTTAGGAACCCTACTTTTACACGGTTCGCCTCGGTCGAGCTACTTCGTCACTCGGCTTCACGGATTCCTTCTTTCGTTCATAAGGTTTTCCCGCGGACCCTTAGTCCGGTACGTCTGGCCTCCTCTGACCCTTTGTGTGCCTCATCACCAAGGTGTTCTGAAACAAAAGTAGTGGTGCTAGAGATCCAACCACGCCACACTACTGCGTAGTCTCTTCTTGTTAGAGTCGAGCGCCTTTACCGTCTCAGTCGAGCTATTAAATTAAATGACTTCGCGGCTTTTCCTGTTGGTTCACATATCCATTACGAAATCTACTTCTTCCCAAAAGCTCCCGAAATCAATGGATAACTAGGTTTCTTTGGCCTGTGAATACTATAAATACTTTATTACCTCACCCCGGCTGCCTTTTTCGATCTCTCTCATCTGGCGAGGGGTTCTTCTCTGGATGTTGTCCTACTTTCTTCCGTTGCTTTGAGCGAGCTATGATTCGTAGAGGTCTATACCGGCTCGATGATATCGCAGCATTTGTTACTGACAGGGTGTCAACGAAGGATTATATCTACGCGGGGATCTACTTTTTCCCCCAACAAGTTCCCCCCTAAAAGCATTGTCCATGGAAAAGTTGCGCCAGCTATATATGAATTAGAGAAAGAGGTCACAAAGGTGAAAGACGCACGCGGGACAAGAGAGCTTGAAGGGGTCTCCCAAGTGATGAATTCATCCTGGATAGCATAAGATATTATGCAATCTCTATCACAGCATTGAAACTTTGTATTTTATCCTTGAAAGATTCTCAAATTCTGAATGCGGAGACAGCGGAGGCTAATTCATCAAAAAGGACGGGAAGTCGCACTTCCATGATGAAGTTTTTGGTGGAACTCTGTTTACTAACTCGAGACTATCTCGAAAATGGCTATTGATGGAAGAACCACACAACTTACTAATGGAGGGCTTGCACCTTCCGTCCCTTCTAAATATGGGAATAGAGGCGGACCCAACGAACAGAAGAAAGACCATTAACTGCACTCCTAAACCTAACAGGTCGCTTTTTCGCCTCCTCATGCTACGATCCACCATTCCGCCTAGCTATCGGGTGAGTGAGTTTTGCTGGATGTAACTTTTAAATTCAACTAATACGCAGAAAGTGATTGAAGGATCCCCTAGAATTCAATTGATGGGGTTCTTCTTCATAACAGTGTTCATGTTTGCCTTGACGATAGTTTGCTTTTCCTCGATTTACTAGAGTGAGTGGTCAGGTGTTTCATTCAATAAAAGCCAGCCAACTGGCTTCTATCCAACTACTTCCAATTCCTCTGGATTCATTCCATTCAGTTGAGTTCCAACCGAAAGAGTAGTAAACACAAGGGGCATCCTTCAGTGCATTTGAGTTGGTAGCGAGAATTCATGTGACCAAGTAACACCATAAAAAAGAAGTCAGACGTCCACCCCAACAAACACCTAGTGATTCTAAGAAGTGGTTCTAAGATCCGGCGGTAGGAGAATACAGTGGCTCATAGAGTGAAAATCCCTGATTCCCCCTTACCATAACACAGCAAACACAACTCAATTCTCTACCTTCCGCACGATTTGGTTAGTTTAGAAGAAAGCCCGACTTAATCATAGAGAAGAGAATTCGCCACTGCATCTCCTGTTGTTGGTCGCCGTCCCTGCCCCATGGTTCAAACCTTTGTGCACAGCTCTTCCCCTGGGTCTACCCTAACCGAGCCGGATTTTAGCTCCTACCTTTCCTTCGAAAGGAGAGTTTCACTTCGATTGGGTTTGTGTTCAGCCGACTTGACTACATATCATGCTACAAGCAAAAAGAAATAAAGCACCCAAGCTTGCTTCTTTCCTTATTCCCTCAGGTTCAGCAGATCCAGCTCTAGCTAGTTCCTTCGGAAGCTTTGAACCGTAGTCTATCATATCCTTCTCGGCTGTTATCCTCCGTTCAATGATGATCTTCATTATATATATATTCTAGGAGAAAGCTTTCTACGGGATGTTCCTTTCCTCGTAGAGTTCCCAGCCTGTCTACTGATTGGATAGCTTATCTAGTCTTTTCTTTCCAAGAGGAAATCCTACTAGCTTAGCACTGTTGGGATTCTGGTTTTGCCTTAGACTTCGACTAAGCTAGGACGAACCTTCTTTCTTAAAGAGCTGGACGTCTCACCTTGACATCGGGATATGTTATAACTTATAACTTCTCCGCTCCGAAATTGGCTGACAATTACTGGCTGTACTTAAAAGGATAGGTTCCATTCACTCCCTGGAAATAAGATCCAACTGGTATGCCATTCATGCTTCTTTACAGTACGAGAACAGATTGACAGTGAAAGCTACTGGCCACACATATCTTCTTCCCAAGATATCCTTCTCAGACATGGAACTTTCTATCCTCTCCTTACAGTCGAGAGATTACTTTCCTCTCGCTTCTACGACTCCGCTCTTACCCTTTTCTTTCGGTCGAGCTAGGCTTCACTTCCTATCACCCTTAGTTGAAGGAGAGCGTAGGAAGCCAAAGACCTGTTTTGAGTTATTAGTTGAATAAGGCAGGGTTCATTTTGAGATCAGAATCGGTCTTCGATCCGTTCATTCTGTCTGAAGGCTATACTTAAAAAGAATCAACGAGGGAAGTCCGGCAGGTACTCCTAGTCCCTTAACTTATTCGTGAAACAGAGGCGGATAGTCAGAGGTATTCGGACAGATAACGAAGAGTTAGGCGGGACCACTAGAGATGCTCCTATACTAAAGGCTATCGGAAAAGAAAGATAAGGCTTGGGGCTTGGATTCGTCTAAACTCTATTTGTTCGAAACATAGATGTAAATGACGAGTTTCATGTGCTCATGAACGAACAGGCTCTCATTCGCTTTCTAATACCCCATCGCTCGAAATCCTACGCGTAACCTTTTTAAGCAACTCGCTCTCGCCCCTCTCCGTCCCATCTCTGAACTCAAGCCTGACTTATT